GATTTGAACCGATGACTTACGCCTTACCATGGCGTTACTCTACCACTGAGTTAAAAGGGCTTATTTGGTTCAATTCCTAAATGAGCCAGCATGTAGATAATATATATCTATGGAAATAGATTCCAAATCAAATCTATCTAAAGTAAATAGATTCGAATCCAATTATTATATGGAGTAAACTTCTAATAATTCATTCATAAACGAGAAATTTCATTTACCTAATGAGTATAAACTCAATTAGTGAATATAAATTAGCGAATATAGGTAAAAAAAAGAGGGTTTTTTGATATTGAATTTGATAAAGATTAATGCAATGGATTTTTGATGAATTTTTTCAAAGCCGAACCTAATTGAATTGACCACCATCATAACGAAATTCATTTGATTTATATATACGTGTACCTACCAATTCAACATAGATCAAAGATATTTCATCGAATCGTTGGTGAACAGATTCTATTTGTGCCCCGAGCAAAATTATTAATTATAGAATAATATTCTATAATAATAATAGAATTTCTTAATATTAATATATTAATTAATATAATATTATTTAATTAATATTATCCATTTTTTTAGTAAATTTAGTCAATTTCTTAAGAAATTTCTAGACCTTAGAGAATTCGAAATTCTATTTAATATTCGAAATTCTATTTAATAATTAAATTCTATTTAATAATTAAATTCTATTGAAATTAGAATATTATAATGAATAATGGTGATTAGAATGAACCATTCATGAATAGAAATGAGGAATCAAAAAATTGTATGGAATCATGAAAGGCGGAAAGATCTTTCGAATCTAGTCCTACCATTTCGTTATATTGACAATTTCAAAAAACTATTCATACTATGAGTATAGTATGCTGACAAATGTGCCCCCATCGTCTAGTGGTTTAGGACATCTCTCTTTCAAGGAGGCAACGGGGATTCGACTTCCCCTGGGGGTAGGGTATTACGAAAGGAAGTGGATCAGGGATTATTAAGAAATATGGAATTTCTTCTTCCTGGGTCGATGCCCGAGCGGTTAATGGGGACGGACTGTAAATTCGTTGGCAATATGTCTACGCTGGTTCAAATCCAGCTCGGCCCAATAATTCACTGATCCGCCATGAAATGATATTACCCTCTTGTTCTGTTTTGTTCTGTTTTCTAGAAATGCCTGATACAAAAAAGAAAAAAAAAAAAAGAAAGTAAATAAAATACAAGTAAAGATATAGCAGAAATTTGGATTTCTTTTTTTTTCTTTTTTTCCCACAAATTATGATCTTGTTAATGACCTAGATTCATATCAGGATTTGTAAATAGAAAGTCTAAGAAAAAGAAAGAATAATTTTATATTAATATAAAGATATAAAGAAAAAAGAGTCTTTTTTCTTTTCATTTTCATTGAAAGATTGATTATCAATCGATTTTATTTATTTGAAATAACGATTATTTCAAATAACGAAAAGATGACTAGTAATTTGTGTCATTATCACTAAAGTTGATATCAATGTGGATATCAATATTACCACTCGCCTCTCTCTTATAACGAGGCGGATTCCAATTTCAAATCGAAATAGAACGGGTTTGAATGAAATCATAAGAATTGCTGTACACTTTTTTTATTTTATATTTTATTTCCCTGGGATTGTAGTTCAATTGGTCAGAGCACCGCCCTGTCAAGGCGGAAGGTGCGGGTTCGAGCCCCGTCAGTCCCGACGTATTCAAATCCAATAATCCAATATATCAATTCCGCTCTCCATTTTCTTTTCTGTAAAAAGGGGACAAATAGTAGAATTTTTTTCTCAAAGAGAAAGAGAAGGGGGTCCTTCTTTTATTTTTATTTCTTTTTTTTCGTAAATAGAAATATGGGAATTCCACTTTTTTTAACTTTAACTAATAGCGACGGAGACGGATCGAGACATAATATTCAGGATTTCAAGAGATACCGCGCCGAGTTTGGCTTTTTCGATTTCTCCCAACCTGTGTAATGAAATCAAATCGAGTACCATATCTTATCTTTCCCGGTAGTACATACACAAATAGAATTTTTCTTTGTACGATACAAAATGAATCGAATTTCTTTGGAATTCTTTTAATTGGAAAAGTCTCTTCTTTTTTGACTCCGATTTTGCTCAATTACTAATTTGAATTTGAAATAATCTATCTCATTCAAATTGTACACTGAAGTTTTGATATATTATATTTATTCCATTACTAATCTTTATCACACCTTTTTCCAATAAGATTAGATCATTAAAAAAAGGAGTTTAGAACTTCACTTCCCTTTCTCCATTTCGCTTCTATTGTTTGTTTGGATTTGTTTGGAACCAATGTAAGTGGAAAGGCGGTTAGATGATACTTCGTGAGATGATTGTACAAAGAAGGCAATAGTTGTTTTTTATAGAAAAGAAAGAATGAAAAAGAATTTTAAATAAAATTGAAAAATTCAAATAAAGTCACGAAATTCTGGATTGGGTCAAGAATCCTTTTTTGGATTCGGTATGAATAAATGATCTTTCTATGTTATACTATTCAATTCTCGACGATGAATCAATTTGATAGGTCAGATATTGTTATTCATGATATTTATCCGATTCGATACCATCGAGATAGAATTTATCTCATTGAATTTAGAGGCAAAAAATTTATCATCTCTATGGGATTAAATCCCGAGTTATTGTGAAGTAAAGAAAAATGAAAGGATGAGATTATGGAAGTCAATATTGTCGCATTTATTGCTACTGCACTGTTCATTCTAGTTCCTACTGCTTTTTTACTTATAATATATGTAAAAACTGTTAGTCAAAGTGATTAATTTGAACGAAACTTGACATCTTAGTTCTTAATCAATATCAATGATTAAAAAGATAAACGAAAAGAAAAGGATTCAAAATTTTTGTTTTAGACGAAATGTGCGGACTAGAATCAGCAGTATCCTATGAGATCCGATAGTATGGGTAGAAAGAAATATCTATTTCTTTACTACCCATACTATCCATTTTTGTTATTCGAGTTTATAAAGTTGTACTGTATAAAGATATAGGTTTAATATAAATCAATCGAAAATGGCATCTTCATATTCATATATTTAGATATTAATTATCTATATGGAATGTACATAAGGTCCCAATTCGATTTCTTTTCTTCATCTATTTGATTTGATTTGTGTTGATTCGAATTAATCTTAATCTGAAATAGTCGAAAGGCACTTCTGACTCTTACGATTCTAATTCCTGGATTTCTGATTATTTGAAATTTCCTATTGAAATTTGAATATGAATCCTCGAATCTATTGAAATAATTAAATCAAAGAAAAGGAAAAAAAAAAGAGTCTAGATATATTATATTAATAAAAGAAAATCAAGAAATCTTTTTTTAGCATTCTTAAGTGATTAAACGATTGTCAAATCATCCAAAGAATGGAGTTTTAGGAAAACTTTTCCGATTTCGCCGAAAAGCATTGGTAAACTCCGTCGGTTTTGAATCTTTGAATCATGATATGAAATGAGTCAAGTCAATAAAGTATAGCATAAATAGGATTTTAAAAATAAGAAATCAAATAGTAAAGTGAAGTACTAAGCGCGCAACGCAATATGCGACTTCTTTAAGAAAATATCTTAGGATGTGTATTATCTCGTTGGAGGGCCACTATGTCTATCTTATTTCCCCCGGAAACCATTTACATTTAATTAAATAGAATTAAATAACTTGAAATTTTCAAAATTAATAAAAGAAAGACTTTCTTTTATCTTTGAACAAGAAAAAGGCAAACAAATAAAAAGTAAAAAAGGTTCCTCTATTCCTCATTGACTCGAATTGTCTATATATAACTCTGGTAAGGGTCGGTTTATCGAAATAGAAAATTTAAGAAGAATTCGTTTGGAATCAATTTCCTCTCATTTTGATTCTTTTTACTTTCGAAATATGAACACGGGAATCATTCAAATATTTGTTCGATTCTGATTATAAAGGGTATTTTTCGTCTATTCTTGAATAGACTAAATTATGAAACCCAAATCCGACTCCAATAGAATTTCGAAATGAAGATTTTTTTTAATTCAATTTCGAAATTCTTACAAATTTCGAAATTGAATTAAAAAGTCTTTGCAGAATGATCTATAAAACAATTGATAGAGTTAAATTTCTCAACTCAATTAGGAGTACCCCTAGAGTCCACTTCTTCCCCATACTACGAGTGAAAGGGAAAATGTAAAGACTACCATTAAAGCAGCCCAAGCGAGACTTACTATATCCATGTGAATTATGTCCCCTATCTATATGAATATGAAGGAATTTTTCCAGTATTGTTCACTTTGTTTATTGTTCACTAATAATAGTAGTCGAATCGCCGGTGCGGAGTCAAAAAAAAAAGGATTTTGGCCAATACCATTGATGAAATAATACAAAAAATCCAATTTATCTTAAGAAGTTCTTATTATATTATTTAATATTTTTGTTTTGGTAGAATCGGTAAAGATTAAGCACAAATAAAAATAGGCAGCGACGCTCTTGGAAGTCTCAAGGGTCCTTTTTTTCCTCCGCGTGCTTCTATTGAGAACAAATTTAAGAAGTTATATCAGCAAAACGAACTAAGGCATTTCGTGTCTTTTGTTGATCAGGCGACACCCAGATTTGAACTGGGGAACAAGGATTTGCAGTCCCCCGCCTTACCACTCGGCCATGTCGCCAAGCAAGGGCGATCTAAAATAATCTAAAATAGACGAAAAAATCCCCCTTTTTTGTTTTGGCACTAAACTTCTTTTTTTTATTTGTATCTTGAATCCCCTTTTTCTTAATCCCTCCTTAAAATTCAAATTTTAAATTAAAAAAAAAAACCTTTACTTTTTGGATTGGATCTATCTCTTCGATTCATTTTTTGTTTTGTATAGTATGTCAAAAACTATACTATGTCAATTTTTTCTCCTTTCTATTGAAAGAAAAACCAAATAGAAATTTTCAGTCACAAACACAAAAGCCAAAATTCAGGACAAATTCGAACCATTAACTATCGA